AAAATGCCAAAATAGGAATAAGACTTGATATTATTAGAAATGCCCAAAAAATATCATATTCGTAAAGCAAAAACATAGACGCACTCCTATGAACGTGGAAAATATATCGGATTGGTTGATTCGAATTGAAGTTCTAAAGTCATTGATAACTAGTTAGTCAAAACAAGAATTTATTTTGACCAAACCATCTAGTTTCCTTTGATTATTGCAGGGCATATCTCATTTCAAGATTTATCGACTGACTTGATCGAGATCCTATTTCCAGTCTACTTCATTTTTTTAGTTCAATTTTATTTAATTGCTTTAGTTAGTATAACTCTAGATGTTATACTTAGACAAATTTTCTTGTTTTTGCCTAGGATTCTTCCTAAAGCCTAAAGAAAGCAAATAGAATTCTTATTTTGTGTTTAATAATTTTGAATTTATTATTCTTTTGATTATTTGAATTTTCTTTATAAAAATGCGAGTTCGTAATTTGGATTTTTTAGGAACAGAGTCGAAAGTTTTTTTCTTAGTAATTTAGAATAGAACAAGTATTCAAATGTAAGAGAATGGGTAGGTATCTGAGGATTTCGAATATCTTAATCTTAGTGTTGGTATATTCCGTTTATCAGATCTGGATGGGGTGGGGTTTTCTCTTGATTGAATACAGAAAAAGAAGACCACCCCCCCCTTGTTTTGGTGTGCTTGGCCGGGTCTTGGTAAGGTATACCAAATAAAAGGAGTATCGCTGGCTTAACCCTTTGATTGTGGGCAGAAAAATGCATATGGAATTTCCCTCCGACAATTAATGACGAAGGGTTGGTTTGTTTGGAAAAAGATCGATTCGATCCCTTGAAATATGATATGTTTTTTCGGTTTTCTGTTCTGCTTTAAATGATTCCCGTGAGTGAGTTTCTAGGACAAATTTTGTTTCGATGAACCAACCGGTCAGTTATAAGCAACAAACAAGAATGAAGAAATAAAAATTATACAATTTTTTATTTCAAATGAAAATTTGGAATTTTATTCATTTTTTTTTATAGGGCTCTAGGGCTATACGGACTCGAACCGTAGACCTTCTCGGTAAAACAGATCAAACTTATTATTATCAAAATGATCTGAACTGTTTCAAAGACCCAACATGCATTTTTTTTTGCATTGGGCTCTTTCATTAACTGATAAAAATATCAGCCAATCTGCCATATTTTTTTTCTTGACAGAAAAATAAGATAAGGAGATGGCTCCATGTGCTCTGATTCATTATTTGGGATTCTAATTCAGAGCACTACCAAAGTGTTTCAAAGGTGAAGTTATTTTGACGTAGGTCTGCCTTTGGCCTAGAATTTTAAGTTAAATGAAGTCTCTATCGTTCGGCTTAAAAAATCCAATATGAAACTTCATACACCTTCAAGTTCATAGGACGAAAAGAGATTTTTTGAGGGCCTTATACTCATTATGCCTAGCATTGAATATACTGTTATTCACCTTATCAATATCTCAAGGCGGAGCCTGTTTGGTACCTACAAAGGGCACTCAAATAGGACCGAACCTCTCGTCAGGCTATTGTTCTCTTTTCTCTTAAAGTTATTATGGAGTAAGACATCGATTTCTCAATAAGATCCATTTTTTGGATTGTATGGTGGATTCCCCTGAAAAACATTAGCGCGCGTGTAAACGAGGTGCTCTACCAACTGAGCTATAGCCCTTAGTGCTTGTGATGCATATTTTATCATGTATATAATTTGTTGTCAAGATGAATATTCTATGATCCAACATCCGAAATTTTTGAGTGGTATTGATTCGATTATTGTTGCTTATAAAGAATATGATATTTATAATCCATCGATAGGATGGGTTCCATTTGGTTCTCTTTGGGATAATAAATGACCTACTTAACTCAGTGGTTAGAGTATCGCTTTCATACGGCGGGAGTCATTGGTTCAAATCCAATAGTAGGTATAACTTATTAGATACCGGAGTCAACGGTATCTAATAAGTTTTTTGTCCCACCCTTTGTTTATTTTTATAGATTTTTTATTTATTTCATTTTTGAATTGCGTTGTATCTAAATTGGATTCTGCTTGATTGGATTCTGTCGAGTGAATCCAATCAAAATAGGGTTTAGAAACAGAACCTCTTTTGATTATTTGAACGCACCAACTAGTTATGAAATTGCATTGACAGCCTCGACTCTTGTCCTAGCTCGTCGGAGAGCTAGATTTGCCTCAATTATTTGTCTCTTTCCTTCAGCCTTTTTCAAATTAGCTTCTGCTATTTCAAGAGTTTGCTGAGCTTCTTGTGAATCAATATCACTACCCTTTTCCGCATCATTTACTAAAACAGTGATCTCATTATTGCCTATTCTAGCAAAACCGCTCATCAGAGCGATCGTTAACCATTGGTCCTTAAGGCGTATTCTCAAAATCCCTATATCTACAGCTGTAGCAATAGGAGCATGATTTGGTAATACGCCAATTTGACCACTATTTGTAGATAAAATGATTTCTTTCACTTCTGA